AATCTCAGAGCTGTTCGCTAATTCAAAGTAAGAAAAATGAAAAGAGAAGGTAAGTTTTTAAGCGACGCGTGTTTTGAGATACAATCAATCGAAGAAAAAAATATAAACAGGATCCAATAAAAAAGAGGAATTCTTTTTTGGAGAAGGATAAGTACAATGGGATTAAAGATCCAAAAAGAAAAGAACTTAAGAAAGGAAAAAATTCAAATCAAAACAAAATGAGGAAAGGAATAGAAATAATCTAAAATATAAATAGAATAAGAATAAATAGAATATAAGAATATAGTCTAAATAAAAATTTTATCCATTTTGGATTTAATTTGGCGGCATGGCCAAGTGGTAAGGCGGGGGACTGCAAATCCTTTATCCCCAGTTCGAATCTGGGTGTCGCCTGATCAACAAAAAAAGACTTGAATTTATTAATCCTTTTGATCGAAAGCATAGGCAAGGGACTAGGTCTGTTGATACTTTATTTTGAGAACCCGTAGGGCCTATAAAATACTGTCATCGTTTTTCTTAAAATCTGGGTTCTGAGTGGGGCTCAAACAGGTACCAATAAATCTGAAGCAACCCAATCTTATTAATGATTGGTTTGGGCTATTCTGAATTGAATCAAATAAAAGAAATAGTGAGAATTCATTCTGGGCATCAGAACTATGAAAGTAAGAAGCAAGTAAGAAGTCGAAATCTTGGTATCCAAAGGTTCCCAAGAGACACTCCATTTTGGCTACTAAGGTTGAAGAAAGGATTCTAAAAAAGACTATCAAGACTCCCTAATTATTTTACACTATACCTTTCTTAATATTGAGGTAGTGTCTACTAACTCTGTCTGCGATGAAATTCTATTGGATAGGATGATGGGAAATTCATTTCAGAATTGTGGAAAGAACTGAAGATACTTTGTATCCAGACTCACGAGAGGCTCTGAGTGCTAAGAAATTGAATCAGAATGGTTGAATGGCTATTCTTTTTTCTTATTTTCTTATTTCTGATATTTCATTATCTTCTATTTTTATTTTCTTTATTTCTTATTTCATTTATTTGTATTTTTCTATTTTCTATTCATATTATATTTATTATATTACTTTTTGACTTTTTAATATTACGAATATTCCTTTTCTTTATATTACTATTACTTAACTTAAATTACTTATTTTCTTTAATTTATTTTTTATTTTTTCATTCTACTTTTTGATTTCCAATTCTTTCTATTTCAATAGAATTCTATTGAATAATAAATATAGGAACTTTTTATGAGTGGATTCATGAAATTGTTTCATCAATAGCCGTAAGTAAGAATCCTATTTTGACTCTGCGCCATTGATTCCACTATGATTTTGAATCAATAATGGAATAATTCATTCATTTAATAGAGATAGGGGACATCATTCACATGGATATAGTAAGTCTCGCTTGGGCTGCTTTAATGGTAGTGTTTACATTTTCTCTTTCACTTGTAGTATGGGGAAGGAGTGGGCTTTAGAGCTAGGAATCTTACTAATTTAGTACTTTACTGAAGAATCTAATTGTATCAATTCTGATCGTTTTGCGAAAGCTTAAAACTTGACTTGGTTTAGTTTATCTAGATTCGTTTATCTATCTATTATTATAGATATTAGTATTCTATTTCTATTTCATATTTTTTTTATTATTAATTATTATATAATATATGATATGGTTATGATATTTATATGGTATATACTATATGATGATATATAGTATATGCCCGTACTATTCTTCCTACATTAATTCTTTTGATGGACCCCCGGATCCATATCCATAAGCATAAGAAGAGATATAAAAAATCAGGAATTCAAGCAGTTGGGCTTGCAATTATTTTGGATTGATCAAAATGCATACAAATGGGTGTAGAGAAAAAAGATAAAATTCGAGTGCTATTTCATTTTGATGTACGTCTAATATCTATTATTCTATTTCTAATTATAGATATATATCTATTGTCAATTGATCTATATAAGAGAAACCTTCTTTCTGTACACAATACAACTTTATGTACTAAGAATTTGAATATGAAATATTCTACAATACTCAATTGTATAGTGTGGTAGAAAGAGCTATATATAGCTCTTTCTACCACACTATCTCAGATACTTCTGATTCCACATTTCATTTCAGACTGAAATATAGTTTGAAACCCTTTCATTTATTCAATCATTGATAAAAATGAAAAATTCAAGTTTCATTCAAATTAATCATTTTGGCTGACTGTTTTGACGTATATTATAAGTAAAAAGGCAGTAGGAACTAAAATGAACAGCGCAGTAGCAATAAACGCAAGAATATTGACTTCCATAATCTCTTTGTTTTCTTCTTTCACAATAATTCGGGATCTAATCCCATAGAGATGATAAAGTGGACTCCTATCAATTCAAAGGTATGAATTGCATCTTGATACTAACCCGGATCAATATTATGAAGAAAAATATCAAATTGATTTATCGTCGCGAATTGAATAGTATAACATAGGAAGATCTTTTATCCATACTCGATCTAAATGAAATAGATCGAAATAAAAATAGGATTCTTTATTGGTATTGGATCAGAAATCCCATTTCATTTTCCCGCTTTTCCACTTTTACTTTTCTATCACCTATTCTTATACATTTATCCAATTCTTATTCCTTTCCTTATACAGAAAATTATGAGGTCTCAGGTATCATATGGCCAATATTCTATGGGTCATACAATATGCAAATACAAACAAGAAACAGTAGTAGAAATGAGATGAAAAAATAAAAGGACGGGTGAAGTATCAAAAATCTAATATTCCAACAGATTCGGGGGCGTTGCTTGGTTGGTATTTTATTAGTATCCTCCTTCTTTCCTTCTTGGATTGGAAATAGAACACATACATAAAAAATGCAGTGTGCAATTTGGATGAGAATAAGATAGATTGTTTCCAATTAGTCATTGCGGATGCACAAACAAAGTTTGTTCGGAACTAAAGAAGGTGTGATTTCATCTGAACCCGAAAAGTACTCTGTCGAGATAATTATGTGAAGTTCATTGTGTATCGTACAATAAACGAAGATATTTTGTGTCTGTACTCTCGGTCAAAATATGGGCACTCTATTCCATTTCGTTGATCACGAAATGAACAACCGAAAAGAAAAAGGAAATAAGACGAGTATGGTCGCTCTTCAAATACTGAATATAGTCTGTCTTACTCTAGTAAGAAGTAACGATTTGACAAATCTACATATGTTTCTCCCTTACCAATCAGTGCTAGTGGAAGAAATAGAAATTTCCATATTTGTCTGATGAGAAATGTGAAACGAAAACAAAAGAAATAAGGATTCCCCCCATAGATTCAATTTTGTTCCCCGTCCTCCCTTTCACGGAAAAGGGGGAGATGAATTGATCAATTCATCGGTCGGGACTGACGGGGCTCGAACCCGCAGCTTCCGCCTTGACAGGGCGGTGCTCTGACCGATTGAACTACAATCCCAGCCATATGCATACATAGTCTTATGATTTCATAAGAGTATTCTATTTGTCGTGTTGCAACAGAAACAGGAATTCTATAGGAATATCCTATTCACATAGATATGAACTTGAGTGATAGTGGCACAGATTACTAGTAATCTATGGTTATTTTCTTGTATTTACTGTATTGCAAATGAAAAGAAAAAGAATTATGAGAAAAAATGGACTATTTTTATTTATACGGATCCGGCATTTCTGTTTCTAGAGGACAAATTTTTTAGATCTTCTTCATGGAGCGGCGAATTCTTGGGCCGAGCTGGATTTGAACCAGCGTAGACATCTTGCCAACGAATTTACAGTCCGTCCCCATTAACCGCTCGGGCATCGACCCAGGAAGAATGAATTCTAGGTTTATTGATAATCCATGACCAACTTCCTTTCGTAGTCTACTACCCCCAGGGGAAGTCGAATCCCCGTTGCCTCCTTGAAAGAGAGATGTCCTGAACCACTAGACGATGAGGGCATACCCGCCCCGACTGTCATCATATTATGACAATAGTATGAGTAGTTTTTTGAAATTGTCAATATATAATTAGAATCAAATGTATGACTAGATCCGAGGAGTCTTTCCTACTTTTATGTTAGGATCCCATAGAATTTTTTCATGGCTCGTTCATGAATGAGCTATCCCATACTCCCATAAATATTCTATCCCGGAACTAGATCTATAACTAGAAACTTTATATAAGTATATGCTATATATGAAAATCTATTCAAAAATAAAATATGAAAATTCAATATGAAATTCCATTTCAATAATGTAAATTAGATTTCTATTGAAGTAAAAGTAATTTAAAGAAAGTTCAATAAAGTAAAGTTAAAAATAAAGAAAAATCAAATAAAAAAAGAAAGTAAATGTAAATAAAATATTAGTAGTCTAGTAATACTACTATATAGTCATAGTATAGTATAGAAATAGTATAATAGTCTATTTCTATTATAGTAATATGAAATTTGAAAGTAACGGTAAAGTCATATTCATATTAGTTAGTATTAGTAATATGAAAGTCTATGTATTTAAAGTATAGAAAGTCTATTTCATATTTAAAGTATACATATATTCTATAATTATCTAATTCTAAATTTCTATTTTCTATATAATTATAGAATTTTTAATTAGATAGAAATTCTAGAAATTCGAAATATCTTTCTATTCTATTAGAAAAGATTCTAATAAATAGATTTAGAATCTATTTATTATTTTATTTATTGTATTTAGAAAGATAAAGATATATATAGAAATATATAAAGAGTAAAGAGAAATTTGATGAAATTCGAAATTCTATTTCTATAAAGATAAAGTAGAAATATATAAATACTCAACTAAATATAAGTAATATAAGTATTAAGATAAAGTATTTAGAAAGTATTCTAAAAAAGTATTTATGTATCGTATTTATGCCTTAAAGTATAAGGTAATATTCAGTGTAATAATAAGAAAGTAGAATTCTCATTTCATTAAATAATGAAATCTAACGAAACCGAAACAAAGT